CCAAGTATGGCTCGTAATAATCTATCCTCTGGAGCATACGACGATTCGTTTGCCGTCTGAGGCGTTAATTTACCTACTAAAATATCACCTGTTTCTACCCAAGATCCCAGCATCACAACTCCATTTCTGTCTAAATTGCGGAGTAAATGAGCCTCTAGATGCGGTATTTCCTTAGTGATTCTTTCAGGTCCTTGGCTTGTCACATGAGTCTGAATTTCATATTTTCGGATGTGAAAAGAAGGATAAATATCTTCATATACTAGACGTTCGCTAATTAGTACTGCGTCTTCAGAATTGTAACCTTCCCATGGCATATAAGCTACTAATACGTTTTTTCCTAAAGAGAGTTCCCCACCAACTGTAGCCGCACCGTCCGCTAAAATTTGTCCCTTTTTAATGCATTTACCCCGCGGAACCTGAGGTTTTTGATGCATACAAGTATTTTTGTTGGAACGTTGATAGATAACTAATGGAATACTTATAGTAGTAGTAGTAGTAGTGTCCCCATTACTTGATAAAATAATCTTGTGAGGATCAGTATAAATGACCTTTCCCTCGTGTTCGGCTATAGCGGAAACCCCCGAATCTAGAGCCGTTTGGCGTTCCAGTCCAGTTCCAACAATGCACCTCTCGGACTGAGAAAGCGGAACTGCTTGGCGCTGCATATTAGAACTCATTAAAGCCCGATTCGCATCATTATGCTCGATAAAAGGAATAAGGGAAGCCCCAATAGAAAAATATTGGAAGGGAAAAATACTTCTAAGATGAATCTGTTCCCATGCAATAGTCAGAAACTCTTGACGGTATCGAGCTGGAACAACCTGTTCTTCCTGAATACACCGATTCAAGGCCAAAGAATTTCCTGCTGCTACCATATAATATTCATCTCTATTTGGTGATAAATAAACTATCTGTGCCTCTTTTGATCTTTCAGATATTTCATAAAATGGACTCTCTATGGATCCCCAATGGCCAATCCTCACATGAATGGCTAAGGATCCAATAAGTCCAACATTGATTCCTTCGGACGTGTCAATTGGACAAATACGTCCATAGTGGCTAGGATGAATATCTCGTATCCGAAAACTAGCAGTTCGCCCCGTCAATCCTCCAGGACCCAAATAACTCAATTTTCGCCCATGAATGATTTGTGTCAATGGATTAGTTCGATCCAAAACTTGAGATAAAGGATGTAGGCCAAAAAACGATTCATAAGTGGTTGTTAATGAAGTTGAAGTTACCAAATTTTGAGGAGTCGGTATCAATTTATGCCGAATTGTTCCAGATATAGTTCCTCGAACCGCGTTTTCTAAACGAACAAGAGCCAATCCGAATTGATCCTGTAGCAGATCCGCTATAGAACGAATACGTTTATTTTTCAAGTGATTCATATCATCAAGTGTACCCATTCCAAACTTCATTCCGATCAAATGATCCGCAGCAGCCAATACATCTTGTGGTAACAAAAATGTATTGTTCTGGGGTATATCAAGATTCAGTCTCCGGTTCATATTTCGTCGACCAATCCTTCCTAATTCACATCTTTGTTGAAAAAATTTCTTTTGTAATTCCTTACATAAGGACTCAGAAAATACCGGATCCCCGCCTACACAAGCAAATTGTTGATAAAATTCCAAAATAGCATTTTCTTTTGACCCAATCTTTGTTTTCTCCTTATCATTCGGGAAAGACAAGAAAATTTCAGGGTAACAAACATTATCTAGAATTTCTCTTAGATTCGAACCCATAGCCGATGATAGAACTAGAATAGATATTTTTTGTTTCCTACTCACACGGGCCCATATCCTTGCTTTTCTATCAATCTCTAATTCCGATCTTCCTCCCCAATCTGATATTATGGTGCTGGTATAGACAGAAATTCCCTTATGGTCCAATTCTGAACGGTAGTAAATACCAGGACTTTGCAATATTTGATTGATCACAATTCTGTATATTCCATTTACTATAGAGGTTCCCAGGGAATTCATTAGAGGAATGTTTCCAATAAAAACGGTTTGTTCTTGCATATCTCTACCGGTTTTCCAAATTAATCCCGCGGGTACATATAATTCAGAAGAATATGTGAGTGATTCATACACAGCATCTCTTTCGTTTATCAAGGGTTCTACCAATTGATATCTTTCTACAAATAATTTCAATTCAATTTCTTGATCTGTATCTTCAATTTTTGGAAACTTATGAAATTCTTCCGTTAAGCCCTCATTAATGAACCTACAAAATCCCTCAAATTGGATCTGACTAAATCCAGGTATTGTGGACATTCCCTCATTTCCAACATTCCGGAGCATCTTAATTTGAAGTTTCCTGTTTATCGTTATCGAAAAAATCCCATTATTAGCTCACTATTTATCGAACCATACGGATCGGTCTAGCAATGATGGAATGTATATTCTGTTTACTGAATCACATGAAATTTTAGCCAACCCCATATATGTATTTCATACGTATGAACGGAAATGAGACAGAGGAATGAAGAGATTTTTCGATGCAAGTTCGAATTTGTGACAGGTACAAATTACAAATGGAAATGAATTGATAAAGCATTCCCGGAAAAATTTCGTGACTTACCTTTTACCTTATGGAGTCTTAGATCAAATATAAAAATTCATCCAATTTCTACCTATTATTATGATATTACGATCAGATTGATTGGGTACCAAAAAAATAAATGGATATGGATTCAGAATAAAATCGAATCTCTATGAATTGAATGAGATAAAGAAAGACAGAAGCAATATGGAGTTTCCCTTTTTAGCATACTGAATTTCATTTCATGTTCAAAAAATTTTTCGGATTCTTTTCTTTTTTTGCTAATCAAATATATAGAATATGATTGAATTGCGTAATAAGAGTAGTATTTTATTTATTAAGTGCATGCCGATATAGCTATCTACCTATTCGCATATCACATTGGCAACAGAGGTCAAGTCGCACTATATCATAATTTCTATTTTTTCTATTGCATATAGAAAATGCAAAAATAAAGAAAAAATAAAGCATGACGATTCCCTATAGGGATATGGGATATGTACATAAGAAAGACTCGCCCCGGTATCTGTGTAATAATTTCTTTTTTTTTTATTTTAGGGGTTTACATATACACATATATATTGTTATAATTGATATATTGTTATAATTTAAATTGAAAAAAATGGATTATTGAAAATAATTGATACTTATTTACTGATTATTTACTGATTAGTCATATTAGTCATAAATCAATTTGATTTTGTTATGCCATTAAGGAAACACAACAATTTGAGATACAAATTGAAGAACCTTTCACTAATTCAAACACTAATTCAAAACAAATAAAATAGTTAATGGTTCCAATTTGCCCTGAATTTTTCAGTCACAGACTGAATATTTTTGATCTTATCAATAGAAGGAGAAGGGCGGTTTTTAAGGAGTGTGCGTTTTGAGATATAACCAATCAAAAAGAATAATCTAAACTGGATCCAATAAAAAAAAGAATTAGTAATAGAATATGGATGGATACCATTTGATTTTATCCATTTTGGATCGGATTTGGTTTGGCGACATGGCCAAGTGGTAAGGCGGGGGACTGCAAATCCTTTATCCCCAGTTCAAATCTGGGTGTCGCCTGATCAACAAAAAACTGTGGATTTTGTATTCTGCTGATTTAACTCGACGAGACAAATTCTGTCCCCGGAGAAGCAGAGGAAAAAGAATAATCCTATCGATAAGAATCTGTAGTTCTAAAAAAAAGTAAAATTTTTTTCTAAAAATCCAGGTTTTGGGTGTGGCCCAAACCGGTACAAATAGGGATGAAGTAAGCCTTACTTACTAATATGATTATGATTGGTTCCGACATTTGTTTTATCAAAACAAGAAAATAAATAATGAGAGTCAATTCTGGGATTCATAACTACGAAAGTCAGAGGTCGGAAATCTTGGTTTGGTATCCAAAGGTTCCTAAAGGACACTCCATTTTTGCTCCTAGGATTGAAGAAGAGATTGTAGAAAAGACTATCAAGAATTCCTAATTATCTTACACTACCATACCACTACTAAAGTTGTGTCTACTGACTCTGTCTGGAATTAGATTGGATAGGCTGATGGGAAATCCATTTAGAAGTTGTGGAAAGGACTGAAGATACTTTGTATCCAGACTCACGAGAGTCTCTGAGTACTCAAACATTCAATCAGGATAGTTGGCCAGCTCTTATTCTTATTTCTTATAGAGTTATAGAGTAGAGTAAAAGTCAAGGTTGAAAAAACAAGAAAATTTCCTTGCCCGTGTAAGGTGTGTAAGGTAAGGGGATTACGAAAAAAAGAAAGAATGTATGTAATACTGGTGATGGTGTTTCCCCATTTTTTCACAGAAAGAAAAGCGGTAAGGCTTAGATCAAATAGGAAATAGAGGTATCTTATAGATAGTTATCTATCTTGATGGTATATTTTGATGTCTTTTGCGGGGTAAAAAACAAAACAATAGGTCTTAGTATTCCTACATGTTCCATTAGGATCGGAGTATTCCTTTGCTATTTAATTTTCCAAGAAAAGGTGTGTGTATCGTATTTGTACTTAATGCTTCCCAATTCGACTAGAAATCTTATCTTATAACGAGTGGATTCATTGGATTGGTTCATTAATAGCCTTAAGATTCTATTTTGACTTTGCGCCATCAATTCCACTATGATTAGTGATCAATAATGAAATAATTCCTTCATAGAGATAGGAGACATAATTCATATGGATATAGTAAGTCTCGCTTGGGCTGCTTTAATGGTAGTCTTTACATTTTCCCTCTCACTCGTAGTATGGGGAAGGAGTGGACTCTAGGGGTACTACTAATTGAGTAATCAATTGAGTAATTGAATCGTATCAATTGTTTAATTGATCATTTTGCGAAGCTTTAAAAATAGAATGTCTCTGTTTCAAAATTATACTGAAATGAAATACAGTAATGAATAAGAAAATAGAATAATGAATAATAACCGTTCGATCAAACAATGAATGATTGCTATAGTTGTATTTCGAAACTCAAATCTACGCATGATAGGAAATTTTTCCAACCGAATTCTTCCTAAATATTCTATTTTGATAAACCAGCTCAGAATTATGGATATTACAATGAAAAAACCCAGAAATTGGTTTTTTCTTTTTTTCTTTATTTGTTTCCCTCTTTCTTTACTTTTACTGTTCTAAGAGAACAGAAAGTCGTTCCGCTATTCTATTCTAATAATATTAGATTTAGATTACGGCAATACATACTTTCTATTGGAAGTGACTAGTTGTTGTCCAAAGAAAAGAAGTTCTACACATAATAAGATTAGATCTTTCTTCCGTTAATAAGATTAGATCTTTCTTTCGTTCCGCGATACGTGGATCGCGCATTTCGCCTTTCTTTTAGGCCCTAGAAAATTTTGATGCTTTTTTTACTCATCTGATGTCATGTTTAAGCATAAAAAATTGGGAGGGGCTACTCTATTAATCTACTCCTTTTCCAAATCTGAAGAAGTTATCATAGATCATAGAATAGAACTCCGCGGAGTTCTATTCTGTTAATGGATCAAGCAATGACTTCTTGGGATGGGAAATCTAACAAAATAAAAAAAGAGAAAAGAAAACGAAATCAAAGAATCTTTTTATTTTGTTAGATTTCTAGTGGATTAGTATATGCCCATACTATTCTTGTCTTGCTCCATTGATTCTTTTGATAGATCTCGGAACCTATCCTATATATATCGGAACCTATCCTATATATATAAATTCTAAGAAAGCTAGGAATTAGAAGAGTTGGCCTTCGATTATTTTGGATTGATCGAAATACACATAAGTAGGTATAGCAAAAAAAATCGAATTGGACTGCTATTTTGATACTTAGATATACATCTAATCTATGTACATATATATTGTACATATATATTGTATATTGATCTAGATATAGGCTTTCCCTATATAAAATAAAAGAAAAAAAGGCTATATCCGTATACAATACAACTTTCTATGAAAATTATGAATATGATAACAAATACTATACAATACTAGATAGTATGGTAGAAAGAATTATATATAGTTCTTTCTACCATACTATCTCGGCTCAGATACTACTATCTCAGATACTTATTATCTCAGGTATTTATGATTCCAGCCAGATCATTTCATTTAAGACTTGGAGTTTGAATCTGTTTCTTTCATTTCTTCAATCATTGATAAGAACTAATGATTCAAGTTTCAGTCAAATTAATCATTTTGACTGACTGTTTTTACGTAGATGATAAGTAAAAAAGCAGTAGGAACTAGAATGAACAGTGCAGTAGCAATAAATGCTAGAATATTGACTTCCATAATCTCATTGTTTTTTGACTTTGCAATAATTCGGGATCTAATCCCATAGAGATGAGAAATTTGATTCCAGTAACTGTAAATTCAATGGGATGAATTGCATCCTGATGATACTGAATCGGATCAATATTATGAATAACAATATATGATCTATCAAATCGATTCACCGTCGAGAATTGAATAGTATAACATAGGAAGATCTTTTATCCATACTAAATCTGAAATGGGATTCTTTATTGGATCAGGAATCCCATTGAATTTTCATCCTTTTCCGCTTTTTCTTTTCTTTCTATAAATAACCCTATCGTCTTCCTTATATACTCCTCCTTCGTTCTTCGTTATACTTATACATACAATTATGTTATGAGGTATTGTATAACTGGTATTCTATGGATCACACACAGATCCAAAGAGTAGAAGTGAGATGGAAAAAGGACGGATTAAGTATAAATAAAAGATCTAATAGAATTCCAATAACCTGACAAGTACTCTGTCGAGGTAATTAGGTTAAGTTCGTTGTGTATCGTACAATAAACGAATACAATTTGCGTATGTACTCCCGGTAAAAATAGGGGCACTCTATTCTATTTCATTCATCAAGAAAATCGAAAAAGAAAAGCAGACGAGTATCTCTTAAAATACTAAATATAGGAATACTACCGATTGTACGAATCATCTATACGAATCATCTATATAGGTTATGTCTCTCCCTTAGCAATCGGAACTAGTGGAAGAAATGGATGAAAATTCCCGTATTTGTCTGATGATAAATGCGAAATGAAAAACAAAAGAAAAAAACAAAAGAAATAAGGATCCCCACTGGGGATTCGATTTTGCTCCCTGTCTCCTTTTTCACAGAAAATAGAGAAATAAATTTCTCCATTCATCGGATCAGATCCTAGTTCGGGACTGACGGGGCTCGAACCCGCAGCTTCCGCCTTGACAGGGCGGTGCTCTGACCGATTGAACTACAATCCCGGCGAGGTAAGCGAGGTGTATGGTATACATATTCGTAATGGTTTTCTGAAACCATTTTCTTCGTCGTCTTGTAACAGAAACACGAATGATATACTAATTGATATCATATACACGTGGATATGGACTATAGTGAAAGTAACACGGATTACCAGTAACCTATGTTTTTTTATTGCTAAAAATGGATAATCA